TTACAGTATACACACTGTAATTACAACTACACGAAATTTTGTATTATAGGGTACGTGAGTACCTTCAAAAATAAATGCTTTTATTCTTTTCTTTTCCTCTTATATATTTAATTAAAATAATATTGTTATTCCAGTTTCGTAAGTACATAAAATATTTCTTTTGCTTTGGGGGTTGGCCAAAAAAGATTAAAGTACTGATTAGATTAAAATGGGGGGTAGGGGGGTTAACCTTAAAATAAAAGTTTAACTCATGTTCCAAAGTTGGAATCTTAAATAAACAAGCTCCGGGGGGAGAAACAAAAATAGAATATTGATAATTCAATAGGTAAAAAAATATATGTCTAAGATTCATGAATAAATAACATACAATCTATCCTAGTAATATCATTAACCTCACCGTTAGTTCAGATTTAGATTAAATAATCCCAACTTAAGATTTTATGGTGGATTGACTTCACAGAAAAAAAAAACCTACAGATGAGGGCAGACTCAGTTTTGCGGTTCCAAGTGCACCTTGCTATCAGGGATACTTCAGGCGGATGTCGGTTCAATTTAAAAGATAGCCAATCTACGAGAAATGTACATAGATCTCGACCAGATGCCGGTTCAAGTTAAAAGATGGTACGCCTACGAGAAATGTCCATAGATCTGGATGTTGGATCTTCGGGGGTCAGCTTGGTGGTTTCTCGCCTGTGGGTAAGACCAAAAATCAGAAGGGCACAGAAACACTTCCATGGGGTAAATAGATGAATGTACGATATACATAATATGTACACCGCGTTACTCCAATCTTAATAAAGCTTCTACAAGAGGTATTTTAGGTCCCAGAATTCTGGCTTTGGGGGCCAGGGGCGGGGGTGAAAATCCCCCCCTTTTGAAAAAAAAATTGATAAAAAAAAAATTTTTTAGCTAAAAAAAATTTTTTTCGGTGTATTTTTTTTGCTGTAATAAAATTAGATTAGTGGCGAAGCCTGGAAAGAATGGAAGAGCCTGGAATGCTTACTTAGAGGGAGGAGTAATCTCCCAATCTTTGGTTTACAAGACCAACGCTTTATTTAAGCTACCTAAGTATCATTTAATTAATTTGTTTTCCCATCATCCTGTAAGTGGTATAATAATTAGAAAAAGAGAGAAGTACAAAGTGGATGCGGCTTGTCCGATTTCAATGAATGGTTGTTCGACTGGTTGTCCGCCGATTCAGGTTAAAATAAGTGTATTTGATACTATTAATCAGAATAGAAGTTGGGTTATTGGTCGAAAGGTAAGGCTACGTTGTTTAGATGTATGGATCATTGGGATGAGTATAAGGATTATGATTGATGCAAGAAGGGCTAGAACTCCCCCTAGTTTATTAGGAATAGATCGAAGAATGGCATATGCAAATAAGAAGTATCACTCTGGTTGGATGTGGGGGGGTGTAACTAGTGGGTTGGCTGGGGTAAAATTATCAGGGTCACCTAGTAGGTTAGGGGATAGTAGGGATAGTATAAAAAGCATTGTTAACATAATTAAAAATCCTAGGGCGTCTTTGTAAGAAAAGTAGGGGTGAAATGGGACTTTATCTATATTAGATATAATTCCTGTTGGGTTGTTTGAGCCGGTCTCATGAAGAAAGAGAAGGTGAATAATACTTGCTCCTGCAATTAAAAAAGGAAATAGGAAGTGAAATGCGAAGAATCGGGTGAGTGTGGCTTTATCTACAGAAAATCCACCTCAGATTCATTGAACAAGTGAGTCCCCCACGTACGGGATTGCTGATAGTAAATTAGTAATTACAGTAGCCCCTCAGAAGGATATTTGTCCCCATGGTAGGACATATCCTACAAAGGCAGTTGCTATTACTAGAAATAGTAAAATTACTCCAATATTTCAAGTTTCTTTGTATATATATGAGCCGTAGTAAAGTCCCCGTCCAATATGCATGTAGATGCAGATGAAAAAAAATGAGGCTCCGTTGGCGTGAATATTACGTATTAATCAGCCATAGTTGACATCACGACAAATGTGTGCTACGGATGAGAAGGCTGAAGATGTATCGGCTGTATAATGTATTGCTAGAAATAGTCCTGTGATAATTTGTGCAATAAGGCAAATTCCTAGAAGAGAGCCGAAGTTTCATAGTGATGAAATATTAGAGGGGGTTGGGAGATCTACGAATGATCCGTTAATAATTTTAATTAATGGGTGGGTTTTTCGAATTGGGTGGGCCATAAGATTTTTATAGTTGAATACAACATTGGCTTTTCAAGCCAGAAGTTTCGGTTAGAGTCCGGGTAAAAATGATGATGTATTTAGTTTTTTTAGGTATGTTAGGTTTGATTTTTGGTTTAATTGCAGTAGCATCTGATCCGTCGCCGTATTTTGCTGCTTTAGGGTTAGTGTTAGCGGCTGTTTGTGGGTGTTGAGTGTTGGTAGAGTTAGGGGTATCTTTTTTATCACTAGTACTTCTTTTAATTTATTTAGGTGGGATGTTGGTTGTATTTGCATATTCTGCTTCTTTGGCGGCAGAACCATATCCTGAGGCGTGGGGGAGTTGATCCGTTTTTATTTATGTATTATTCTACCTTTTATTAATTATTTTAGGATATATTTTCTTTAATTGTAATGTAAGTCTAGAATTTTTATTCACTAACTATAATACGGAGTACAGTTCTACTGGTAATGACTGGGGGGGAATTGGAGTAATGTATTCGCGAGGGGGTTACTTTTTAATATTTTCAGGGTGGGTTCTTCTTTTAACTTTATTTGTTGTTTTAGAAGTGACTCGTGGTTTATCACGTGGGTCATTACGTGCTGTAAGATACTAGTAGTAAAATTATTAGTAATGAAGAAATTAAGAAAAGTAGTATATATATCTTAATTAAGCCCGTTTGAAGGTTTGTAATGGTTTTGATAGCTGGCAATTGTTGGTTAGTTAATCCTTTGGGTCCTGATTTTTCATATCAGATTATGTCTGTAATATGAGTGGCAATACTTTGCCCTCATCATAAGTTAAACTTTGGTGAAGATCGATGAGCTACTAGTGGGAAAAATGCTAAGAGATTGAAGAATGAAAATATTTTTGTTTTTATTAAAGTTTTTGATATAATGTTAGCAATATCATTGGCTATAATTAACCCTAGAAGTGAGACTAGAATAGCAGATAGTTTTAGAGTTATTGGTATAGTTAAAATTTGTGTTTTTATAGGGGTAAAATTGTAGATAATTATAAATCCTGAAATTATGCTTCCTCATGCAAGTCGTTTGATTGGATTAATAATAAGATGGTTATTTTCATTAATTGGGGAAAGTGGTAAATGACGTGGAAATTGTATTGATGAGAAGTAGATGATTCGAAAGCTATATACTGCGGTAAATGATGTTGCTATGAGTGTTATACATAGTGCTAGTGAATTTAAGCTTGAATTGTTTATTGCCTCAATAATTGCGTCTTTAGAAAAAAATCCTGCAAGAAATGGTGTGCCCGTTAATGCAAGACTGCCAATAGTTAAACAAGAGGTGGTTATAGGTAATAAGTTTTGTAGTCCTCCTATTTTACGAATATCTTGCTCATCATTTAAGCTGTGGATAATTGATCCTGAACATAGAAATAGTATTGCTTTGAAAAATGCATGTGTACAGATATGAAAAAATGCTAATTGTGGCTGATTTAGTCCGATTGTTACTATTATTAGGCCTAATTGGCTTGAAGTTGAAAATGCTACAATTTTTTTAATATCATTTTGGGTTAATGCGCAAGCTGCTGTAAATAGTGTAGTTAAAGCTCCGAGGGACAGGCAAATGGATAATGCTGTTTTATTATTTTCTAATAAGGGCTGGAATCGGATTAATAAAAAGATTCCTGCTACGACCATTGTGCTAGAGTGGAGTAATGCTGAGACAGGGGTTGGGCCTTCTATGGCAGCAGGGAGTCATGGGTGAAGTCCAAATTGTGCGGATTTTCCTATTGCGGCTAAAATAAGTCCTAAGAGAGGTAATGTTGAGTTATCAGATAATAGAAAAATCTGTTGAATTTCTCATGAGTTGGTAGATATTATTAGTCAGGCCATGGTGAGGATTAATCCAATATCTCCCACACGGTTATATACTACAGCTTGTAGTGCTGCAGTGTTTGCATCAGCTCGTGCGTGTCATCACCCAATTAGTAGGAATGACATAATTCCGACTCCCTCCCAACCGATAAAAAGTTGAAATAAGTTATTTGCGGTAACTAGAATTATTATTGCAATTAGAAAAATTAATAAATATTTAAAAAATCGGTCAATTTCTTTGTCTGAATGTATATATCAGGCTGCAAATTCGAGGATTGACCATGTTACAAATATAGCAATAGGGAAGAAAAGAGTAGAGAATTGGTCAAATTTAAAACTTGAATAAATTTCTATATTAAAAATTGATATTCAGTGAAAAGTGGTTACAATAGATTCGACTCCATAGGCCATGTAAATTATTAATGGAATTAAACTAGTTATAAATGCAAATTTAACAAAGTTTTTAACATAAATGATTGGTCAGTTTAAGTGTTTGTCTGTTATTGATGAGATTAGTGGAAGTGTAAGTATAAATAATGATAAAACCATAGATGAATTAAAAATTAATACTGAATTCATAACTTTCACATGGGGTTGCACCAAGAGTTTTTGGTTCCTAAAACCAATGGATTACTATTATCCTTTAAAAGTTGAGTAGACTAAGGATTTTAACCTTAAAGGTAGATAGTTAGCAATTTCTATGTCTCTTGACTCTTCTCGGTTTAAAAAGAGAATTTAACTCTTATTTTTAGAATCACAATCTAATATTTTATTTAAATTGTTTAAACATATAAATACCCCTGAGATAAGTTCAGGCTTAAGAATAAAAAGTACTATAGGAATAGTATGAACAGCTAAGAGGAAATGTTCTCGAGTGAAAGTTGGGATAATTGGGTTGAGGTGATTAGGGATGGGGCCTCGTTGAGTTATTAAAAATATGTATAATGTATAGGAGGCGGTAATGAGTGTCCCCAACCCAGTGATAAGGATGGTTCAGTTTGATCAGTTAAATAGTGACACTATAATTGTTAATTCTCCCCACAGGTTAAGTGAGGGGGGAAGGGCTATATTGGATAAGTTAGTCAATAATCATCAGGTGGCCATAAGAGGCAGTATTACTTGCGCGCCTCGTATCAAAAGAAGGGTTCGACTGTGTGTCCGTTCATAATTTATATTTGCCAGGCAAAATAGTGCTGATGAGATTAATCCATGTGAGATTATTAAAATAATTGCCCCTGAGAAACTTCATGGAGTTTGGATAAGTGCCGCTGCGATAACTAATCCTATATGGCTTACAGAGGAGTATGCAATAAGTGATTTTAGGTCAGTTTGTCGTATGCAAATTATTCCTGTTATAATAACCCCTCATAGCGCTAAGATAATAAATGGATAAGATAATTCTTTAGACAGGGGTGTTAATATAATTGAAATTCGTAAGATTCCATACCCACCTAGTTTCAATAGTACTGCTGCTAAAATCATTGATCCTGCAATTGGGGCTTCGACGTGCGCTTTTGGGAGTCATAAATGCATTCCATAAAGGGGTATTTTAACTATAAATGCTAATAAACATGCTGCCCATCAAATTTTATCGGAATAAAGTGTAAGTTGTATTGGATTAGTTAATTCTAATAAGAGTAATGATAAAGAGCCTGAGTGACTTTGAAAGATGAGAAGTGCTACTAATAATGGAAGAGAGCCTGCTAGTGTGTAAAATAAAAAGTATGTCCCTGCATTTAACCGTTCTGCTTGATTACCCCATCGTGTAATAATAATTAAAGTTGGAATTAGAGTTGTTTCAAATGCAATATAAAATATAATAATCTCTGTGGCAGCAAATGCTAGAATTAGGGATGCTTGTAAAATAATTATTATGGAAATATATATGCGCTGTCGGTTTAATGGGTTATTTTTTATATGGTTCTGGCTCGCTAAAATTATTATGGGGAGGAGTCAACATGTAAGGATTAATAGTGGTGATGATAATGGGTCTAATCCTAAATATTTATTAATTATAAGTGTATATTCAGATGGTAAGTTAAATAATATTAAGCTTAGTATAGCAATAAGAAAGCTATTTGTTGTTATTAATGATCATAATAAATTTTTATTAGAAAGTCAAGCTATTGGTAAAAGCATAATGGTTGGGATAAAAATTTTTAGCATTGCAGTAAATTAAGATTTTTTAGGTGATCGTTTCCATGGGTTCGTGTGGTAGCTACTATTAATGCTAGGCCAGTGCTTGCTTCACATGCTGAGAAGGTTAATATATATATTGGTAAAGAGAAGTATGATATAATCTCAAATTGAGTAGATCAGAATGATAAGGCGACAAATAATGCTAATATTATACCCTCAAGGCATAATAAGGCAGATAAGAGGTGAATTCGGTGAAATGCTAATCCTATTACACTTAGTAAAAATGATATAAAAAATGTGATATATGTTGGGGACATAAAATATTTTTGGGGTTTAACCAAAATTTACTGAGTCGAAATCAGTAGTCTTTTTTAGATTAAATATTTATTCTGCTCATTCCAATCCGCCCTGGATTCATTCATAAATTAATCCAATTGAGAGTAAAGTAAGGATTATTGTTGACCATAGGAGTGTATATTCTGGAAAAGGCAGTTGAGAGGCTCACGGGGTGGGTAATAGGAGAGCAATTTCAAGGTCAAAAAGGAGAAATAGGATTGCAATTAAAAAAAATCGAATTGAAAATGGAAGTCGTGCTGATCCCAATGGATCAAATCCGCACTCATACAGTGATAATTTTTCTGAGTCTGGATTATTTAAGGGCAATCAAAAGCTTAGGGTAATTAATACTAGAGATAAGACTGTTGAAATTATTATTATAATTATAATTAGATTCATTATCTTTTCTTAGACTTTAACTAAGATAAAATGATTGGAAGTCATTTGTATTTTTTATACTAAAAAGATATGATCCTCATCAATAGATTGATACGTAAAGGAAAAGTCATACTACGTCTACAAAGTGTCAATATCATGCTGCGGCTTCAAACCCAAAGTGGTGATATGATGTAAAATGATAATTGATTTGTCGTATTAGGCAAATTAGTAGGAAAAGTGATCCAATAATTACATGTAGGCCATGAAATCCTGTTGCTACAAAAAATGTTGATCCGTAAACACCATCTGCAATTGTAAAGGGAGCTTCATAGTATTCTATTGCTTGGAGAAGGGTGAAGTACATGCCTAATATAATAGTAAAAAAGAGCGATTGAATAGCTTCTTTTCGATCCCCTTGTATAATACTATGATGGGCCCATGTTACTGTTACTCCTGAGGCTAATAGGACTGCAGTATTTAACAAAGGGACTTCAAATGGGTCAAGTGGAATAATTCCAGTTGGGGGTCAGCATTCTCCTAGTTCTGGTGTTGGGGCTAAGCTTGAGTTGTAGAATGCTCAAAAAAATCCAAGGAAAAAGAATACCTCTGATGTAATAAATAAAATTATTCCATATCGGAGTCCTTTTTGGACTGGGATAGTGTGATGGCCCTGAAATGTTCCTTCCCGAACAATATCACGTCATCATTGAAATATTGTTATAAGTATTACAATTAGGCCTAAAGATATAATAATTATAGATCCAAAATGAAATCATATTGCTAGGCCTGATGTTATTAATAATGCGGCGATAGCTCCTGTTAAAGGTCAGGGACTGGGGTCAACTATGTGGTAGGCATGTGCTTGGTGGGCCATTATACATTTTCTTGTAAATATAGGCTTAAAAGAAGAACAAATACATAAGCTTGAATTATTGCAACTGCAATTTCTAAAAGAGTAAGTAAGAATAAAGTTGCTATTGTTAAAATTGATACTACTGGTATTAAAGGAAGGAGGACTAATGTGGCGGTAGCAATTAATTGAATTAATAAATGACCTGCGGTTAAATTGGCCGTTAATCGAACTCCTAACGCTAATGGACGAATAAAAAGGCTAATAGTTTCAATAATAATAAGGATTGGAATTAATAAGGTTGGAGTCCCTTCTGGTAAAAGGTGCCCAAAAGCAGCAGTGGGTTGATTTCGAAGGCCAATTAAAATTGTAGCTAGTCAAAATGGCACTGCTAATCCAAGATTTAATGATAGTTGTGTTGTTGGAGTAAATGTATATGGTAGAAGGCCTAGTAGATTTATTGTTATTAAAAATACTATTAAGGATAAAAAAATTATGGCTCATTTATATCCACCAGCGTTAATTGGAGATATTAATTGCTTAGTGAATTTTTGCATAAATCAGATTTGTAACGTGGATAAGCGATTATTTAATCACTTATTTGTCGGGCTTGGAAATAATAATCAAGGTAAAATTATAGCTATTATAATTAACGGGATGCCTATTATTGTAGGGCTTAAAAATTGGTCAAAAAAGCTTAGATTCATGGTCAGCTTCAAGATTCAGGTTTTTTAACATTTTTGTTTTGTGCTGTTGGTTCATTTAGGTTATTAAAATTACTAATTTTAAAGGTTAAAATTAATAAAAAGACAACTCACGATATAAGAAAAATAGCAAATCAGGGCCCAGGGTTTAATTGTGGCATGTCATTAAGGGTGGGTTAAGTCACCGATCTTTAGCTTAAAAGGCTATTGCTTGATTTGAAAGCTTCTTAATGATAGTTCTAATATAGATGAAGATCAGTTTTGGAAGTGGTTTAATGGTGTTGCCTCTACTACGATTGGTATAAAGCTGTGATTTGCACCGCAAATTTCTGAGCATTGACCATAATATACACCTGGACGAGACGCAATAAAGGTTGTTTGATTTAATCGTCCTGGGATAGCATCAGTTTTAATACCTATAGATGGGACTGCTCATGAATGTAGTACATCTTCTGCAGAAATAAGTATACGAATAGGGGATTCTATTGGTACTACTATACGATTATCAACTTCTAATAGACGAAATTGTCCTGGTATAAGATCTTGAGTGGGTACTATATATGAGTCAAATATTAAATCTTCATAGTTTGTGAATTCGTAACTTCAATATCACTGATGTCCAATAGCTTTAACTGTAAGGTGGGGGTCATTAATTTCATCTATAAGATATAAAATTCGTAATGATGGTAGGGCGATTACAATCAAGATAATAGCAGGTATAATTGTTCATACCATCTCAATTTCTTGGGCGTCTATAGCATTGGTGTTGGTCAATTTTGTAGTTATTATAATTGTAATAATATATAGAACTAATGTACTAATTAAAAAGACTGCTATTAATGCATGATCATGAAAGTGTAGTAACTCTTCTATAATAGGGGAAGCTGCATCTTGAAAACCTAGTTGTGATGGATGTGCCATTTAAAGACGTATAAGATTTGAACTTATAACTCAATCATGACAAGATTTTATAATATTTTACTAACGTCTCGTAAGTAAGTGGCAGAGTGGTTATGCGGTTAACTTGAAATTAACCTATGTGGGTTCAATTCCCCCCTTTCTTGTTAATAAATTCGGGTTTGAACGTATGAAGGTTCTTCAAATGTGTGATATGGTGGAGGACACCCATGCAATCATTCAATATTTGTAGAGCTTAACTCAGTTGTTAATACTTCACGTTTGGATGAAAATGCTTCTCAAATAATAAATATTATTATAATCACTGCGACCAGAGAAATTAATGATCCAATTGATGAGACTGTGTTTCATAGTGTGTAGGCGTCAGGGTAATCTGAATATCGTCGTGGCATTCCTGCTAAGCCTAAGAAATGTTGTGGGAAAAAGGTTAAGTTAACTCCAATAAATATTACTCCAAAATGAATTTTTGATCAAGTTGAATGTAAAGTATATCCTGAAAATAGAGGAAATCAATGCACAAATCCGCCTATAATGGCAAATACAGCCCCCATAGATAAGACATAATGGAAGTGTGCTACTACGTAATAAGTATCATGTAAAACAATGTCTAATGATGAATTAGCAAGAACAATACCAGTTAGTCCACCAACAGTAAATAAAAAGATAAAACCTAGAGCTCATAATATTGCTGCATCTCATTTAATTGACCCCCCATGTATAGTTGCTAACCAGCTAAATACTTTTACTCCAGTGGGAATAGCAATAATTATTGTAGCTGATGTAAAATAGGCCCGTGTGTCAACATTAAGATCAACTGTAAATATATGATGGGCTCAGACAATAAATCCTAGTAATCCAATTGATATTATAGCTCACACCATCCCTATATAGCCAAAAGGTTCTTTTTTTGCCGAATAGTATGTAACAATGTGAGAAATTATCCCAAACCCGGGGAGGATAAGGATGTAGACCTCTGGGTGACCAAAAAATCAAAATAAATGTTGATAGAGAACTGGATCACCTCCCCCTGCAGGGCCGAAGAATGTAGTATTTAGGTTTCGGTCTGTTAGGAGTATTGTGATTCCTGCGGCAAGGACTGGTAAAGATAGTAAAAGAAGAATAGCAGTAATTAATACGGACCAAACAAATAAAGGTGTTTGATACTGGGATATTGACATGGGTTTTATATTAATGGAGGTTGTAATAAAGTTAATTGCCCCTAGAATTGATGAAATACCTGCTAAGTGTAGTGAAAAAATTGTTAAATCAACTGAAGCCCCAGCATGTGCTAAGTTACCTGCTAGTGGGGGATAAACGGTTCAGCCTGTTCCTGCCCCAGCTTCAACCCCAGATGACGCTAGTAATAAAAGAAATGACGGGGGTAATAGCCAAAAACTTATGTTATTTATTCGTGGAAATGCTATGTCCGGGGCGCCGATTATTAATGGGACTAACCAATTTCCGAAGCCCCCGATTATCACTGGCATTACCATAAAAAAAATTATTACAAATGCGTGGGCAGTTACAATTACATTATAAATTTGGTCATCCCCGAGAAGAGTCCCAGGCTGGCTTAGTTCGGCTCGAATTAGGAGACTTAAGGCAGTGCCAACTATCCCAGCCCAGGCACCAAATACTAAATATAGGGTGCCGATATCTTTATGATTCGTTGAAAATAGTCATCGAGTGATTATCACAGGTAAAATGGCCGAATCAGGTGTTGGGTTGTAGCCCCTTTTATAAAGGTTAGAGTCCTTTTTTTACCAAGCCTCGTAGTGTAGGAGCACATAAAATTGCAAATTTTAAAGGGAGGATTAATTTCTCCGGGGCTTCTCCCGCGTTTTTTTCCAGCAACGCGGGAGAAGTAGATTAAAGCTCGCTGGATAGAGCGTTTAGCTGTTAACTAAAATGTCGTAGGATAAAAGCCTTCTAATCTAGGAAGGTCTTAGCTTAATTAAAGTATCTGGGTTGCATTCAGGTGATGTTGGGTAGAGTCCTGCAGATCTTAAACAAGGACTAGAAGATTTTAACTTCTGCTAAAGGCTTTGAAGGCCTTTGGTCTGAATAAGCCTAAGTTCTTAAATAAATAAATTAATCATGAGGGGGGTAATTGGGAGAAGTATGTTTGATATAATAATTGTTAATGACAATGGATTTAGGGTAAAATTTTTAAATCGTCAGTAAAGTTTTGAATTAGATACGTTAGGGGAAGAGGTCAAAGATACGGCATAAGACAGTCGTAAATAAAAAAATAGGCTTAATAAAGCTGAAAGTGCTATTAAGGAGGCTATAATTATTAAACTCTGTTTAGTAATTTCTTGAAGAATAAGTCATTTTGGAATAAACCCGGAGGTTGGTGGGAGTCCACCTAGTGACATAAGTGTAATTATTATTATTGAGGTTAAAATAGGATTTTTAATTCATGATATAGTAAGTTTATTAATATTTAATGAATTAAAATATATTAATATTATAAATATACATGAGGTTATAATAAGATAAATAAATAAATTTATTATCATTAAATGTGGTAAGAATGATAAAATAAAGACTATTCATCCTATATGTGCGATGGATGAGTAAGCTATAATTTTTCGTAATTGTGTTTGGTTTAATCCGCCTCACCCCCCAATCAATGTTGATAATAATGCTATAATAATTAATATATCTGAATTTAAGAGGTGATGTGTTAAAATTAAGAGAGTTATTGGTGCTAGTTTTTGTCAAGTAGATAAAATTAAGCATGTTAATAGGTCTAGGCCTTGAAGAACATCTGGCATTCATAAGTGAAATGGGGCAATTCCTAGCTTTATTGAAAGTGCAATGGTGAGTATAATTGTTGGAAGATTGGTTTGAATACCCATAATTGTTCATTCCCCGGTAAATCACGCATTAACTGTTGATGGGAATAAAATCAGAGCGGATGCTGATGCTTGAATTAGGAAGTACTTAGTAGCAGCTTCAATTGCTCGTGGGTGGTGAAGTTTTGTTATTAATGGAATAATTGCGAGGGTATTAATTTCTAATCCTATTCAGGCTAGAAATCAATGGTTGCTAATAAATGTAAGTATTGTCCCTAAGGAGAGACTTGATAATAAAATTGATAGTGCATAAGGGCTCATTAGTGGAAGAGGGATTTTAACCGACATATTTGGGGTATGGGCCCAAAAGCTTATTTAGCTTATTCTACTAAGAAGGGGTGTAAGTGGATGCACGAGGGGTTTTGATCTCCTAAGGAAAGGTTCAAATCCTTTTTTCTTAAAGGAAATGAGGGGGTTTGAACCCCTATATTTCACTATATCAAAGTGAGCCCTAACTTTCGGGCACATGTCCTAAATTATTGGTGGAATACCAGAGGCTAAAATGGGTAGTGAGATGTGGAAAATTGTTATAGAAATTGTAATGGGGAGGAAATTTTTTCAAATTAGGTGTATTAGCTGGTCATATCGAAATCGCGGGTATGATGCTCGCACTCATAAGAAAAGTATTGATAGAATGGCTGCTTTGATTATTAAATTAAATGTAAATATTTCTGGGTGGTGGTGATCATAAGTTATACCTAAAAATAAAATTGCTGAAAGAGTATTTATTAATAAAATGTTAGCATATTCAGCTAAGAAAAATAAGGCAAATGGACCTCCTGCATATTCTACATTAAATCCTGAAACAAGTTCTGATTCACCCTCAGTAAGATCAAATGGGGCTCGGTTTGTTTCTGCGAGGGTTGAAGTAAATCATATTGTTGCTATTGGTCAAGCGGGGATAATTAATCATGTGAATTCTTGGGTCATGCTAAAATTTATAAGTGAGAAGCTTCCTGTTATTAAGACTAGGCAGAGTAAAATTAATCCGAGTGTGACCTCGTATGAGATTGTTTGTGCTACTGCGCGTAAAGACCCAATTAGTGCGTATTTTGAATTTGATGACCATCCTGAGCCAAGTACTGAATATACGGCTAAACTTGAGAGTGCGAGAATAAATAAAATACCTAAATTAATATTGGATAAATTATTTGGCATAGGGAGGGGAGTTCAGATAATAAGTGATAGGGTTAAAGCTATAACAGGTATAGTAATAAATAATATTTGTGAGGATGTTGACGGTCGGATGGGTTCTTTAATGAAAAGTTTTAGGCCATCGGCTAATGGTTGAAGGATTCCTATAGGTCCAACAATATTTGGGCCTTTACGTAACTGTATATACCCTAGAACTTTTCGTTCTACAAGAGTTAAAAACGCTACTGCTAATAGGACTGGGATAATATATAAAAGTGGATTAATAATTAAGGAAATTAAAGAATTCATAGTTAGAAAGGGGAGTTGAACCCCTGGGTAAAAGATTTTAGATCTTTTGCAATTACCAGACTCTGCCATTCTAACTAACCCTTATCTTGGGTATTATTATTTACCTGGGTCTATTTAAATTGTTTTCAATAGGAGAAGGCGGAGCTTGTTTTTATATTGGCCCTATTTTTTCGGCCCTTTCGTACTAGAAAAAATTTTTTATAGATAGAAACTGACCTGATTACTCCGGTCTGAACTCAGATCACGTAGGACTTTAATCGTTGAACAAACGAACCTTTAATAGCGGCTGCACCATTGGGGTGTCCTGATCCAACATCGAGGTCGTAAACCCACTCGTCGATAGGGACTCTTGGAGAGGATTGCGCTGTTATCCCTAGGGTAACTTGGTTCGTTGATCAATATATTGGATCAATTATGTTAAATATTTTATTTTTTGGAACTGTAGTTCTTGAATTAAGATATTCTTTTCATCTCGGAGGTTTTGTTTTTCTCCGTGGTCGCCCCAACCTAAAATTTTAATCACATTGTTTTATTTTATAATTTATCTTTCGGATTTTATGAGATACAATTGATTATATCTTTAAAGCTCCATAGGGTCTTCTCGTCTTATATTTATATTTCCGCTTCTGCACGGAAAGATCAATTTCACTGATTAATTTAGGGAGACAGTTGAACTTTCGTCTTGCCATTCATACTGGTCTTTATTTAAAAGACAAGTGATTACGCTACCTTTGCACGGTCATGATACCGCGGCCGTTAAACTTAATGTCACTGGGCAGGCAGGACCTCTTATACTTTGGTTGCAAGAGGCGATGTTTTTGGTAAACAGGCGAAGTTCATGTTTGCCGAGTTCCTTCCTATATTTTTAATCTTTCTAGTGTGCTCCTGTGTTGGGTTAACGATAGGTTAAATAGATTTTTCTTGTAAGGTGTTATTATTCCCTCAAAAAGGTTCGTTAATTATCAATGAAATATTCGTTTTGATTTACACTTGCACTAAGAGAATATTTTCTTGTTACTCATTCTAGTATAATCATATCTATAAAAATAGATTGACTTAATAGTTTTAATGAATTGGGATTATTTTATTGTTATAATAAGATTTATTAAATTAAGCTTTAACGCTTTTACCTTGATTGCTGCTTTTAGGCCAACATAATTAATTTCTTTAATTAATGTAATCATTATTCATTGTTTTAGGTTGTATCCTTTATTAATAGAGCTGAACCTCTATTAATTAACTTTAAAATACTATTTTTACTTTGTTTGTTTAAAAATATTTTAAGTTGAATTTAAGTTCATTTATTAAGTAACCAGCTATTACTAGACTCGTTAGGTTTATCACCACTACTAGGAAGTCGTCCCACTCTTTTGCCACAGAGAAGGGTTGGCTCGTTTTGCTGCTTCGTAGTAGCTCGTTTAGTTTCGGGGTGTCTAACTTAAGTTCTTTATGTTAGATTAAACTTACTAGACCATTATGCAAAAGGTAGAAGGTTAAATCTTTGCTTTTTATTGTTTTTATGATTTATTTAATTTCTATTTCATTTTTCCTTTGCAGTACTATTTGTATAGCGCTAATGAGTTTTTCTGTCTCCTTTACTAAAATGGTAAAAATGTTTTATTTATTTGGTTAAAAAGTGTTATTTTATTGAGGTGAAGTGGGCTAAATTTATTACTCAAAATAACTTGAATTTAACAAGTATCTTCTTGGTGTAAGCAAGATGCTATATTTTAGCTATATTTTGATAATCCAAGTACACCTTCCGGTAAACTTACCATGTTACGACTTACCTCTTCTTTTTCTTTTTCTTTTCTTATTTAGTTAGTTGTTTTTCTGAGGAGGGTGACGGGCGGTGTGTGCGCGCTCTATGGCCTATTTAAAAAGAACACTCTATTTTCTTTTTACTGCTAAATCCACCTTTAAATAGTTTTTCATAAAATTTTTCGTATTTTCTAGTTTAGAAAATGTAGCCCATTTCTTTCCACTTAATTCGCTACACCTTGACCTGACGTTTTTATGTTTATCATTATGCCTACTATTTTTCATTTAAATGGTGAGCTGACGACGGCGGTATATAAGCGGTATTGGCAATAAGTGGTGAGGTTTAGCGGGGGGTATCAATTATAGAACAGGCTCCTCTAGGGGGGTGTAGAGCACCGCCAAGTCCTTTGAGTTTTAAGCTGTGGCTCGTAGTACTCAGGCGGGTTGTTCCGAAGTTTAAGGCTAAGCATAGTAGGGTATCTAATCCTAGTTTGTTTCTTAGCTTTCGTGGGTTCAAGTAATTTATTTATTAGAATATCTTTCGTTTATGATTCACCGTTTAACGTATACGTATGACAGTTGAGTTAATTTTTATTTCTATTTATTTTAATATAATTTAATCACGCTTTAGGCCGTTTTTATTAATTTGAGTTTCTCGTATAACCGCGGTGGCTGGCACGAAATTTACCAACTCTTAAAATTATTACTGATTCAAGCTTATTGACGCTTATTTTTCAATGTTTATCACTGCTGAATTCCTGTGGAGGTGTGGCTTGGCAAGATGTTATGGGCATAAATTGTGCCTGATATCAACTCCTTAGTTACTAATAGGTAAAGAAGGGCATTTTCACAGGGGTGCTGAGACTTGCATGTGTAAATATAATTTTAATTAATAGTAAGGCTAGGACCAAACCTTTGTGTTTTTGAGATATGTTAAAATCTATCTTGGCATCTTCAGTGCCACGCTTTAATTAAGCTACATAAAC